AGTATGTTTGTATCAATATAATAATATATATATATACGTATATTATTATATAATATATAATTAATAATTAATTATAATTAATTATTAATTATGAAATCTAAAATATGAATTGCATTAAAATTTTGGTAGGGGATTAGTTCTTCTATTGACTTCTATTGATTCGATATGAATACCTAAGCAAAATCGAATGCATCGAAGAATGAAAGATAACAAGGGTGGAGTGTTATAATCGACGTCGACGAAATCGTCAAAAAATTTACATAAAATACTTTTAATAGATAGAAAGAATCATACATTATCAAAGGATTTGATAGAAAAAATTCCCAAACCAAGTCAATTCATAGAATATAGAAAGGGGTACGTTGATAGATTTAGGGTCAATTCATTTTCTTTGAAAGAAGCAATTGGGTTGTTGTTTTGTCAAAAAACAATTAGTCAGGGAACTTAGAAAATACAAAACCAAGAATAGGTCCTAGATCCATGTGACTTAGAATTTAATTTTTTTGGTGCAGGTTGGAATTGAAAATTTTAAAAAGATTTTCACTTCCTAAATTGACTGGATATATCAAAGCAAAAGCGTATCTTGATCATGAAAAGAGGAAAAATAATTCCTAATAAAGAAGAATGGATATTTTCTCGGGGATTTGACAAATCCCGATTGAACCCATTCAAATGACTTATTGTTTTTATTTTCCTGTCCTTATGTAGATACATAAGCACGTGGTAATGCTTTTTCTATGGACCAACCAGTCAGCCCATAACATAAAAAGTACTAATGGGGAAATGATATACTAAAAAAAACTAAATGAAAATGGAATGTCTATACAAAAAAAAGAATGTGTTAGGGCTATACGGACTCGAACCGTAGACCTTCTCGGTAAAACAGATCAAACTAATTATTATCAAAATGATTTGAACTGTTTCAAAGACCCAACATGCATTTTGTTGCATTGGGCTCTTTCATCAACTGATGTAAAAGATCAGTTAGTCCACCATATTTTTTCTTCACAGAAAGATAAGAAGATAATGAGATGGTTCCGTGTGCTCTGATTCATTATTTGTATTCTGATCTAGGAGCAATACCAAAGTGTTTCAAAGAAGAGTTACCTTGACTTAGGTCTGCTTCCGGCCTATTTTATATTAAGTTAAATATAGTCTCTATCGCTCTGCTGCAAGAGTCAACAAATATGAGACTTCATACACCTTAAAGTTCATAGGACGAAAAGAGGTTATTTTGAGGCCCTTATACTCATTAAGCCTAGCATTGAATGACTGGGTATTTACCTTATCAAATAGAAAATCAATGATGGGTTATTTTTGGCACCTGAATTTGCACCTGAATTGGACCGTACCAAATATTTGTCAGGCTATTGTTCTCCTGTTCCCTCGAATCAATGGAGTAAGACATGGATTATTGATCTCAATAAGATCAATTATGTTTATTGCATAATAGGCTCCCTTGAAAAACATTGGCGCACGTGTAAACGAGTTGCTCTACCAACTGAGCTATAGCCCTTGTTATAGACATCTTAACATATAGATAATTTCTTGTCAAGATGGATATTAGCATGCATGATAGTTATCTAATCTGTTTTCTGTTAATGCATTGATATTGCTTAGAAATAATATTCCTTCTATAATACCCGAAGTGATGGGTCCTTTTTGTGGTGATAAATGACCTACTTAACTCAGTGGTTAGAGTATTGCTTTCATACGGCGGGAGTCATTGGTTCAAATCCAATAGTAGGTAGAACTTATTAGATACCGGGGTCAATGGAATCTAATAAGTTTTTCTACCCATCTTCTTTTTTTTGTTGTATCAGATTCGACCTGATTGTCTTCAATTGGAGGAATCCAAATTTGAAGAACTTCGAAAGAACGAACCTCTTTTCATTTTTTTTATATATTGCCTAGTCGGAAATAAGATTGATAGCCTCTACTCGTGTCCTAGCTCGTCTGAGAGCTAAATTCGCCTCAATTGCTTGTCTCTTTCCCTCCGCTCTACTCAAGTTAGCTTCAGCTATTTCAAGAGCTTGTTGAGCTTCTTGCGGATCAATGTCAGTACTCAGCTCCGCATCATTTCCTAAAATGGTGATCTCATTATTACCTATTCTAGCAAAACCACCCATCAGAGCCACCGTTAACCATTGGTCGTTGAGACGTATTCTCAAAAGACCTATATCTACAGCCGTGGCAATAGGGGCGTGATTTGGTAATATGCCAATTTGACCACTATTAGTAGATAAAATGATTTCTTTCACTTCTGAATCGAAAATAATTCGATTAGGAGTCAGTACACAAAGATTTAAGTTCATTTCTTCAAATTGCTCTCCACTTCTAAGTTCATAGCTTTCGCGGTAGCTTCATCGATGTTACCCACCAAATAAAAGGCCTGCTCGGGAAGACCGTCTAATTCTCCGGAAAGAATCAGTTGAAACCCTCTAATTGTTTCTGCGAGACCAACATATTTACCTGGAGAACCAGTAAATACTTCTGCCAC